AAGTATGGAAGGAGATCAAATTCGAATTCGAAGCAATGGATACTTTGTAATCCAGTAATTACTTACTGTTAGTTCTCTTAATTGAATTTCAATTCAAATTGAAATTAAACTCGGCCCAATCTTTTACTAAAAGGATTGAGCCGAATACAATAAAAAGATCCTATTGTATAGATGTATAGATTTTTGAGAGATACATACTTATATAGATATACAAGATCTTAAATACAAAAATATAAGACGAAACAACTTAAACGCTTTTTTTTATTGTTGTGTTGGATCCACAATTAATCCTATGGATCCCTAGGATTGGTGCATTCTTATTTTTTTTATATATTATTATCTCCGGATCCTGCGTTTTTGGATCATGATCGAGCCAAGTATCACAACTTCTTCTACCCATCCTGTATATTGTCCTTTTCATTCTGTGTTGAAATATAAACTTATTATATTAGTAGGCGAGATTTTACGAAAAAGGTTCTTTATATTCCTTTATATTCATAGCATAGGAGAAACTACTATTTTTTTTTTTTTTTTTTCAATATCCCCTCGTTATTAGTTACTAACCCTAGTGATTGGATTTATATGCTTATTCTGATCGGAATATTCAAATGATTCTCATCGAATGACTATTCATCTATTGTATTTTCATGTAAATGAGGGGCAAGAAAGTTCTATGGAAAAATGGCGGTTCGATTCGATGTTGTTTAACGGGGAGTTAGAATACAGGTGTAGGCTAAGTAAATCAATGGACAGTCTTGGTCCTTTTGAAAATACCAGTGTAAGTGAAGATCCAATTTTAAATGATATGGATAAAGACATTTTAAATTTTAGCGACAAGTCTAATTACAGTAATGTTGATCATTTAGTCGGCGACAGATACATTCGGAATTTCATATCTGATGACACTTTTTTCGTTAGGGATAGTAATAGGGACAGTTATTCCATATATTTTGATATTGAAAATAAAAATTTTGAGATTGACAACAACCGTTCTTTTCTAAGTGAACTAAAAAGTTCTTTTTATAGTTATCAGACTTCTAGTTATATGAATAATGCACCCCAAAGTGACGATACTCGCCACGATCGTTACATGTATGATACTAATTCTCATTATAGTTGGAATAATCACATTAATAGTTGTATTGACAGTTATCTTGGTTCTCAAATTTGTATTGATAGTTATATTTTAAGCAACAGTAACAATTACAGTGACAGCTACATTTATAGTTACATTTGTGGCGAAAGCGTAAATAGTAGTAAAAGCGAGAGTTCCAGTATAAAAACTAGCACAGATGATAGTGATTTTAGTATAAGTTCTAATAATTTAAATGTAACTCAAAAATACAGGCATTTGTGGATTCAATGCGAAAATTGTTATGGATTAAATTATAAGAAATTTTTAAAATCAAAAATGAATATTTGTGAACAATGTGGATGTCATTTGAAAATGAGTAGTTTTGATAGAATCGAACTTTCGATTGATCCCGGTACTTGGGATCCTATGAACGAAGACATGGTCTCTCTGGATCCCATTGAATTTCATTCGGAGGAGGAACCTTATAAAGATCGTATTGATTCTTATCAAAAAAATACAGGATTAACTGAGGCTGTTCAAACAGGCACAGGTCAACTAAATGGTATTCCCGTAGCAATTGGTGTTATGGATTTTCAGTTTATGGGTGGTAGTATGGGATCTGTAGTGGGCGAAAAAATCACACGTTTGGCCGAGTATGCTACCAATCAATTTTTACCTCTTATTCTAGTGTGTGCTTCCGGAGGAGCACGCATGCAAGAAGGAAGCTTGAGCTTGATGCAAATGGCTAAAATAGCTTCCGCTTTATATGATTATCAATTAAATAAAAAGTTATTTTATGTAGCAATCCTTACATCCCCTACCACAGGCGGGGTGACGGCTAGTTTTGGTATGTTGGGAGATATCATTATTGCCGAACCCAATGCTTATATTGCATTTGCAGGTAAAAGAGTAATTGAACAAACATTGAATAAGACAGTACCTGAGGATTCACAAGTGGCTGAATATTTATTCCATAAGGGCTTATTCGATCCAATCGTACCACGTAATCCTTTAAAGGGCGTTCTGAGTGAGTTATTTCGGCTACATGCTTTCTTTCCTTTGAATGAAAATTAGATTAGTAGAGTCTTAATTTAATATTTAATAAGAGTATTAATTTATTTAAATTTAATAAGAGTATTTATTTTAATAATTAATAAGAGTATTTAAGAGTATTAATTTAATAAAACTTAATAAATTTTTTTATGTGTGGTGATCAAGTAGTTATTTAATTTATAGGAATCAAAGTCAAAATCCGAAGAATGGATTTTGACTTTGGTAACATAAGATTGAATTGTAGAAAGAACCATCCGGATCGTTTTTTTATCGATATTCCTGGTTACTAATACTAACTAGGAAATCTCTATTAAACAAAAGAGTGAATTCTTTCAAAATAAAAGAGTGAATTCTTTCGCTTTCTTCCGTGGAATTAGTTAACAAGGTCTTGCATCTTTCTATATCTCCCGAAAATAATCCCCCACTAAGAATCCTTTTTGTTGGATCGTATTATAACGAATTCTTTGGGAGTTTTTAGGAAATACTTTAAAATTTTATTAAATTATGAAATTTATAAGACAAGAAAAGATAATAACTACTAATACGAATAATAAAAGGGTGGATTATCATATATATATATTTCATGTAGAAACATGTAGAAAGATGAATTAGAAACATGTAGAAAGATGAATAGGTCCATTTATTTATATATTTATTGTATTTTATTAATTAATATATATTTCTTAAAACATATACTTTTCTTAAAACATATACTTATAGACTCCCTATCCCTATTAAGTATATATATACTCACTTAGGTATACTTAGTATAATATAACAATTATATATGAATTATAAGATATCTTTATAACAATATAAATAACAATATAAGGATAAGGTTCAAATATAAAACAATAAATATAACAATAAATAACAGGTACAAATATTAAATCGAGGTACCCATTCTATGATAACTCTCAACAGTCTCCCCTCCATTTTTGTGCCTTTAGTGGGCTTAGTATTTCCGGCAATTGCAATGGCTTCTTTATCTCTTTATGTTCAAAAAAACAAGATTTTTTAGATACAACAAGGACAAATCTTATATATATATTTTTTCAAGACTTACTTGGATCATAACACGGATATCTATTTAGTAAAATATGGTATAATATGCGGCTTCCTTCGGGCATAAGCTCTTATGTATGTGTAAACATGATAAATGAATTATAACTATTTTCAAATAGATCGGGATCGGGGAGAATTTCTGAAATGTAAAGTCAATATATCTATATGTATTAGGAAATCATATGAAAGGGATGTTATTATTTTAGTTTGGATCTAAGAAATTCGATGAATTATCCCTAAAGGTTCACATCATAATAGTGCTGGTTGATGAGAGTTACTTCGGAAACAAAAAAAAAGTAAAAAACAAAAATTCTTTTTGTTATTCTCCCAATTCCAATAAAATGCAACTAGGTCTAGTTAGAGTATGAGTTGGCGATCAGAACGTATATGGGTAGAACTTATAGCGGGGTCTCGAAAAACAAGTAATTTCTGTTGGGCCTTTATTCTTTTTTTAGGTTCATTAGGGTTTTTATTGGTTGGAACGTCCAGTTATTTTGGTAGGAATTTTATATCTTTATTTCCTTCTCAGCAAATAATTTTTTTTCCACAAGGTATCGTGATGTCTTTCTATGGGATCGCAGGTCTTTTTATTAGCTCCTATTTGTGGTGCACAATTTCGTGGAATGTAGGTAGTGGTTATGATCGATTCGATATAAAAGAGGGCATAGTGTGTATTTTTCGTTGGGGATTTCCTGGAAAAAATCGTCGCATATTCCTCCGATTCCTTATGAAAGACATTCAGTCCATCAGAATAGAAATTAAAGAGGGTATTTATGCTCGTCGTGTCCTTTATATGGAAATAAAAGGACAAGGAGCCATTCCCTTGACTCGTACTGATGAGAATTTTACTCCACGAGAGATTGAGCAAAAAGCTGCTGAATTGGCCTATTTCTTGCGCGTACCAATTGAAGTATTTTGAAAAAAGGAACTGAAGAATGAATACTTTGCAAGAGATAAAAAACTCAAGAATCATCTTTTTTTCTAGAGCATAACTTAACTGAAGTTTCTTCAGAACGCTTACTCGAGCCAAAGCAAACGTATATGAAACAATTCTAAAACGAAATTGTTTATGTCCACAATTTTTTTATGCGTATGTAAATCCACTTAACTCAATTCAGTAACAAATCTAAATGATAGATTCATCATATATCAAAACATTTCATCATAAAGTAAAGAATTTTTTTTCTAAATATTTGATATTTTGATAGAACGGGAGTTCTTTCGTCTCGAAATCCGACTACTATTAATTTGAAGAGGGCTCTTTCTTATTCTATATTCTTTCTAAATTCAAGCGCTGTACTGAATCACAAAAAAATCCGGAAATACATCGATGACTTGTAATAGAACTTATGCTTGATAGAAATATTAGTATCATATAGAGTCGACGAATGAGGTGCGTTCATTAAAAATTTTTAAATTCACAGACGAAAAAATGGCAAAAAAGAAAGTATTAATTTCCCTTCTATATCTTGCATCTATAGTATTTTTGCCTTGGTGGATCTCTCTCTCATTTAATAAAAGTCTGGAATCTTGGTTTACTAATTGGTGGAATACTAGGCAATCCGAAATTTTTTTGAATGATATTCAAGAAAAGAGTATTCTAAAAGAATTCATAGACTTAGAGGAACTCTTACGTTTGGACGAAATGATAAAGGAATACCCGGAAACACATTTACAAAAGCCTCGCATCGAAATCTACAAAGAAACGATCCAATTGATCAAGATGCACAACGAGGATCGCATCCATACAATTTTACACTTCTCGACAAATATAATCTGTTTCGGTATTCTAAGTGGTTATTCTATT